TATGGATTTTGAGTTCATAGGAGGTAGTATGGGATCCGTAGTAGGTGAGAAAATCACACGTTTGATTGAGTATGCTACTAATCGATCTTTACCTATCATTATTCTCTGTGCTTCTGGAGGAGCACGCATGCAAGAAGGAAGTTTAAGCTTAATGCAAATGGCAAAAATTTCTGCTACTTTATTGAAATATCAATCAAGTAAAAAGCTATTTTATGTATCAATCCTTACATCTCCTACAACCGGCGGAGTAACAGCCAGTTTTGGTATGTTGGGGGATGTCATTGTTGCTGAACCTAATGCGTACATTGCATTTGCGGGTAAAAGAGTAATAGAGGAAACATTGAAGACGCCAGTACCAGAGGGTTCACAAGAAACTGAGTATTTATTCGAAAAGGGCTTATTTGACCCAGTCGTACCGCGCCCTTTTTTAAAGGGTATTCTGGGTGAGTTATTTCATTTCCTGGATTTAGGAATCAAATTAAAAAATTAGAAAAATAGAAAGGACATAAGAATGGGAAAAGAAAAATCAAATCTTTTTAATTAAGCGGATTATCATATCTATATTCGTGTAGAAAGAAAGAGAATAGGTACACTTTATTTAGTTCTACATTTTCTTTTTGCGATTTTGATTATTTCTATTTTGATTATTTCTATTTGAAATAATTTCAAATAGAAACAATCAAATTATCATTATCTATTAAATCATCATTATCCATTAATTATTATCTATTAATTTTCTTTATATATACTTTAGTACTATTTATTTTATCTTATTACCACTTAATATATTAATATTAAGTGGTAATTATTAATATTATATTAATTAATATAATAAATTAATAAATGATTAAGATTAAGTATTAATATTAATTAATACTTAATAAAATATTAATTAATACTTAATAAATTAATATTTTATTCTAAATTAATATTAATTTAATTACTTTTAAATTAATATTAATTTATTTCATTTTTTTTTCAAATTCTAAAATACAATAGTCAATATTCCTTATAATAGATATACTTAATATATCATAAGAATCATAAGATATTTTTCTAATAGATACAAATCTTTAGATAGAACTAGATAGAAATAGTAAATTTAAATTGGGGCACCCATTCTATGACAGATCTCAACTTACCCTCTATTTTCGTGCCTTTAGTGGGCTTAGTATTTCCGGCAATTGCAATGGCTTCTTTATTTCTTTATGTCCAAAAAAATAAGATTGTCTAGACCCGATGGGACCAAATCTTATCAATTTATTTCAACACTGGATCATAATACAGATATTTATTTAGTGTAATATGGTACGATATGTGGTTCTTTCCCACACACAAATGACAAACTGTTATGCATGCGGATACATGATATACGCCTAAATGCATGTATCCGCGCGGCGGGGTATAGCAGGTTTAATTTAAATCCGCGAATATTTTTTTTTAATAGAAAGTCAATGTATCTAACTAATTATTCCACATCAGAATAGTACTAGTTGATGAAGGTTATTTAAGGATAAAGATCAAGAAAGGTAAAGTCAAAAAAAATCATTTAGGTTATTCTCTCAATTCCAATCAAATGCAACTGGATCTAGTATAATATGAATTGGCGATCAGAACATATATGGATAGAACTCATAAGGGGTTCTCGAAAAACAAGTAATTTTTGCTGGGCCTGTATTCTTTTTCTAGGTTCGCTAGGATTCTTAGTGGTTGGAACTTCTAGTTATCTTGGTAAGAATCTGATATCTGTATTTCCATCTCAACAAATTCTTTTTTTTCCACAAGGGATCGTGATGTCTTTCTACGGAATTGCGGGTCTATTCATTAGCTCCTATTTGTGGTGCACTATTTTGTGGAATATAGGTAGTGGTTATGACCGATTCGATAGAAAAGAAGGAATAGTGTGCATTTTTCGTTGGGGATTCCCTGGAATAAATCGTCGCGTCTTCCTTCGATTCCTTATGCGGGATATCCAATCAATCAGAATTCAGGTTAAAGAGGGTCTTTATCCTTGTCGTGTCCTTTATATGGAAATCCGGGGCCAAGGAGCCATTCCCTTGACTCGTACTGATGAGAATTTTTTTACTCCACGAGAAATTGAACAAAAAGCTGCCGAATTGGCCTATTTCTTGCGCGTACCGATTGAAGTATTTTGAATTGAATTGAAGGTGAAGAATAAATTGAAGAATAAATGTTTTCTCAACATGAGAGAAGGAACTTGCTAATTCCTTTTTTAATACAATACAATTGAGGTCTTTTCGAAATTCGATTCGTCATTTTAAGTGGATTTTCGAGTATTCATCTAAAGGAACAAACGAGGATAAGATCAAATTGCTTCGAATTTGCCCGATTGAGATATCTGAACATAATCTTTTTTCATTTTCATCGGAAAAGGTCCTTTATTCTATTTCTATATTCCGTCTAGATCCAAGAACTAAACTAAATTCAATTAGTATACAAAAATAGGAATAGATCCTTGGGTTTAATACCTTGTTATAGAATTCGTGCTTCAAAAAAAAGCACTATCATATAGATAGAATCAACGAACGAAGCGGGTTCATTAACAATTCAATTCACAGATAAAAAATGAAAAAAAAGAAAGTATTGCCTTCTTTCCCATATCTTGCATCTATAGTATTTTTGCCCTGGTGGGTCTCTCTCTCATTTAATAAATGTCTGGAACTTTGGATTACTAATTGGTGGAATACTAGGCAATCCGAAACTCTCTTGAATGATATTCAAGAGAAAAAAATTTTAGAAAGATTCATAGAATTAGAAGAACTTTTTCTGTTGGACGAAATGATAAAGGAGTACCCGGAGACACATATACAAAAATTTCGTATAGGAATACACAAGGAAACAATACAATTGGTCAAAACACACAATGAATATCATCTCCATATCGTTTTGCATTTCTCGACAAATATAATCTGTTTCGCTATTCTAAGTGGTTATTTTATTCTGGGTAATGAGGAACTTGTCATTCTTAATTCTTGGGTTCAGGAATTCTTCTATAACTTAAATGACACAATAAAAGCTTTTTCAATTCTTTTAGTTACTGATTTATGGATTGGATTTCACTCGACCCGTGGTTGGGAACTAATAATTGGTTCGGTCTACAACGATTTTGGATTGGCTCATAACGATCAAATTATATCTAGTCTTGTTTCCACCTTTCCGGTTATTCTAGATACAACTGTGAAATATTGGATCTTCCATTATTTAAATCGTCTATCTCCTTCGCTTGTAATCATTTATCATTCAATGAATGAATAAAGAACTCATTTGATCTCCTGATATTAATCAAATCAGAATCTTTCTTCCTTATATAAAGAAAGCATTTTCAATCTTAGTAAAATTCTTTCTATTTCTATCTGCTCAAGGTATTCATCATTCCAGTACAACTATTCCAGTACAATGACAACAGACTCGTGTATAGGGAACTAGATTAGCTACCTATCTAATTTATTGTAGAAATTCCGGGATCCGTGATTGGACATGCAAAATAGAAATACTTTTTCTTGGGTAAAGGAACAGATGACTCGATCTATTTCTGTATCGATCATGATGTATGTAATAACTCGGACATCTATTTCAAATGCATATCCCATTTTTGCGCAGCAGGGTTATGAAAACCCACGAGAAGCAACTGGACGAATTGTATGTGCCAATTGCCATTTAGCTAATAAGCCCGTGGATATTGAAGTTCCACAAGCTGTGCTTCCTGATACTGTATTTGAAGCAGTTGTTCGAATTCCTTATGATATGCAATTGAAACAAGTTCTTGCTAATGGGAAAAGGGGGGGATTGAATGTGGGTGCTGTTCTTATTTTGCCCGAGGGATTCGAATTAGCACCCCCCGATCGTATTTCTCCTGAGTTGAAAGAAAAGATAGGAAATCTGTCTTTTCAGAGTTATCGTCCCGATAAAAAAAATATTCTTGTGATAGGTCCTCTTCCCGGTCAGAAATATAGTGAAATCGTCTTTCCCATTCTTTCCCCCGACCCTGCTACGAAGAAAGACGTTCATTTCTTAAAATATCCTATATATGTAGGTGGGAACCGAGGAAGGGGTCAGATTTATCCTGATGGTAGCAAGAGTAACAATACAGTCTATAATGCTACATCAACAGGTATAGTAAGCAAAATAGTACGTAAACAAAAAGGGGGATATGAAATAACCATAGTTGATGCATCGGATGGACGTCAAGTGGTTGATATTATACCTCCTGGGCCAGAACTTCTTGTTTCAGAAGGTGAATCCATCAAGCTTGATCAACCATTAACAAGCAATCCCAACATAGGAGGGTTTGGTCAGGGGGATGCGGAAATAGTACTTCAAGATCCATTACGCATCCAAGGCCTTTTGTTCTTCTTCGCATCTGTTATTTTGGCACAAGTTTTCTTGGTTCTCAAAAAGAAACAGTTTGAAAAGGTTCAATTGTACGAAATGAATTTCTAGGTCCAGAGATTTCTTAACATCAAGTTGGTAAAAAGCGCCGATTTGATTTATTGTCGATCGATACAATTATGTATGATCAAAAATTCTGTAAATCCTTTTGCTTGTTTATACTGTTTTGCGTTTGCGGGACGTCTGAAATTCCTTATTTGTATCCCATTTTTAGTAATAGACAATAAGTATACCAAAAGAAGAGAATACAAGGCAAAGGTGAGAAAAATGAAAGGAACAAATCCTTTTAGAAGGGATTACCGGTCTTCTTAATCTTCTATTCGACACAAGAAAAAGGATTTTTCGCCTTTTTCTTGTGTCGATTTTTCTTGTATCGAAATAATAATCATTTTTTTTCCTCTTCGTCAAAGATTACTATTTCTTCTTTTCCGGGTCTATTGGAACTCCTTTGTTTAGATTCAGACGAATAGTGGACAAACAAAGGGAAAGAAAGTATGATGGGGGACTAATTAATTGAGCAAATAGAACTTCTTCGTTTGTTCAATTAAGTTAAACTTCTAACTTACAGAAATTATTCAAAAAAACTTATA